TTTGAACAAGATACGACTTATTTGAAATGAATGAAATTCAATAACCAATTTACAAAAATAAAAATCAAAGCCTCCCAGAATATTTTATTTCAGTTATTCTATGGTTCTCAATTGCAAATTCCCGGTCATTGAGATTCACGGATAATTCAGATTAATATTTTAGGGATAGATCTTACCTATCTTTTTATTCCCTAAAACAAATTGAAATGATTGAAGTTTTTCTATTTGGAATCGTCTTAGGTCTAATTCCTATTACTTTAACAGGATTATTTGTAACTGCATATTTACAATACAGGCGCGGTGATCAGTTGGACCTTTGATTGAGTAACATTTCTTTTTTTGATTGACCTCCTACAAGGAGGAGGTCAAATTTAAGTTGCAATTAGACTTTGTTTTGTTCAGTTATTTTATTGTAATTCGGCATAACATAAACGGAATCACGCTCTGTAGGATTTGAACCTACGACATCGGGTTTTGGAGACCCGCGTTCTACCGAACTGAACTAAGAGCGCTTTCTTATATCCTATAACAGTAGATACGATTGTAAAGTGTAAAGAAAAGGATTTTTTTACCCCCGAGGGGTCTTGCGTATATGTACATATAGTATGTACAAACAAAAGATTATGTCCAAAATTTCCCGATCTTACTCAATGAATCCCTCGTAACTGTCCATAGGAGAAAGAATAGGTAGGGATGACAGGATTTGAACCTGTGACATTTTGTACCCAAAACAAACGCGCTACCAAGCTGCGCTACATCCCTTTTAAAAATTGTTGTACAGTGTCATTGTATAAAATACATGTCTTGTTTTCCACATCCTTCTTTTTTGCTCTACCTATATAGATAGGTAGAAAATGTTCTTGTCATTTTTTTAGGGAGCGGAAAAATTGAATCTGCTGGGTCATTGTACATATGCATTTTAGTTAGTAATTCCTAATTCTAATTTTATTTCAAGCAAAAACAAATGATCTTGAACTAAAATATCGGGTTATCTATGATCTATGTATTAGAATATCGAACTAGGACTATATATGTATTTATATGTATTACAATATACAATACAAATAAAGAATTAAAATAAATAAGAAAAAAATAGAAAATAAAAGAAGAAGGAGGATTTTCAATGCGAGATATAAAAACATATCTCTCAACGGCACCTGTGATAACCACTCTATGGTTTGGGTCTTTAGCAGGTCTATTGATAGAAATTAATCGTTTATTTCCGGATGCCTTGTCATTCCCCTTTTTTTCATCCTGATTGAATTCTTGTATTGATCTGTGAAGAAATGAAGAAGATTTGAGATACAATTCTACGTAACATGGCTCCAATTTCGCTTCCTTTTTCTTTCCTATCCTAAAAAAAAAGAAAGAGAAAGAGTGTATCGAACCTCAGTCAAAATACAGTGAATCTACGATAGAATTTTGGGGAAAAGAAATGGAAATGTGGATCCAGTCTAGGGGCGACAAAATTTTAACATAGAAAGAATAAAATACTGAGATTAGGATAGGAATAATTCATAGTTAGAAAAAATTGTATTAATTAATTATTACGATATTCTTAATATTCTTCTATTAATGAATATGACTCTTTTTCTTTCTAGTTATTCATAGTAATTCTATTTTAGATTATAGTACTCCGAAGTCATTTGAATTCTAATAATTCGAAAAAGAAAATATTTACAAATTACATTTCTAGTTAGTAACTTTTATTAATATAGTCTAGATATAGAATATAGATTTTTTTTATTTGGTTCGGATCAAAAAGAAAATGAAGAGAGTTCTAAAGTGAAGTCGATCCAAAATGAAAAGGAGTTTCATGGCCAAGGGTAAAGATATCAGAATTATAGTGATTTTGGAATGTACCTGTTGTGTTCGAAAGGGTGTCAATAAAGAATCGCCGGGCATTTCTAGATATATTACTCAAAAGAATCGACACAATACACCCAATCGACTAGAATTTAGAAAATTTTGTCGCTATTGTCAAAAGTATACGATTCATGGGGAAATAAAGAAATAGGTGGAACGGAATGTGTGTGTGATTTTTCCAAGTAGCGGGAAGAGTAAGAACTTTACATCTTAACATATATAATACAAACCAAATCCTATTTTGGTCGAATCTTAAATGAATAAGAAAAAAAAGAGAATTCTATTTTATAGATTCTTTTATATAGAAGGAATAAACAAACAAGGAATAAGCAAACCATGGATAAATCCAAACAACCTTTTCGTAAATCCAAGCGATCTTTTCGTAGGCGTTTACCCCCAATTGGATCGGGGGATCGAATCGATTATAGAAACATGAGTTTAATTAGTCGATTTCTTAGTGAACAAGGAAAAATCTTATCTAGACGGACGAATAGGTTGACCTTGAAACAACAACGATTAATTACTATTGCTATAAAACAAGCTCGTATTTTATCATTGTTACCTTTTCGTAATAATGAGAAACAATTGGATAGAGTGGAGTCGATCCCTAGAACTACTGGTCCTAGAACCAAAAATAAATAGATATACTCCTCAAAACTCCAATTGGAACTCAAGCTTATATTAATTTTTGCTCGAAAAAACTAGAATCCATATTCGATTCTTGTATTATAAAAAAGGAAAAATGGGGAAGAAATCTTTTTTTCTTGAAAAATGTTCGTTTATTCTTACTACTCAAATCTTCATTTCTTTTTATTCTATCTTCCCGGAGTCCTTTCTCCGGGAAATCCTGTTTCAATCATTCTTGTTTCATGTATAATAGATTCTATTAAGATTTTTTTATTCCTTTATTTGATTTGTATTTTTTTTTTATTTTTGATTGATGATTTTATTTGAAATAATATCAAAACAATTCTTATTTGATAGGGCTATTTGCGCAAGTATTTTACGATTCAGAAGCAATTGTCTCTTGTACAGATTGTTGATAAATAGGCTATAACTATAGAATAGCCTACCCTCACGAGTTACCGCATTTATCCGAGTGATCCACAAACGACGAAAATCTCTCTTTTTCCTGCTCCTATCTCGATGAGAGGAAACCAAAGCTCTCATTCTTTGTTGAATAGTCGTTCGAGTAAGTCTTGAATGAGCCCCTATAAAGGTTGATGCAAATAAACGAATCTTTTTTCGACGTCTCCGAGCTGTATATCCTCGTTTAACTCTGGTCATTGAATCAAATGAAACTTTCTTGAATAACTAATTGATTTCTCTTCTTTCAGTCATCCTTTTCTTCCGGTCAATTAATAACAAAGCGGATTCTTCCAATATATAAAATCTAAATTCCAATGGCTTTTGCGACTATGACCTTCCCGACCACGATTTTTTCTTTCTTCAAGGTATCTCGCCTGTAAATAAGAAATTCGACTGCTACTAAATAAAAAAGAATAGTGGGTTTCCTCGTTTCTATGGCAACTTCTGAAACGGTGAGGTCCTCTCTATACACCGGAGCCTCTTCTTTCATTTCATCGAATTTTATTGTGAACTTGTATAGTTCACACTCTTTGGCTCTACCCATCCATTTTTCAATTAGAATTCTTTTTTCAATTCTAATTAGAAAGTAATAGTCCTTTTCACAAAAAAAGCTATCCATACAGTGACGGCATTTAATTCTGAAAGTTGGCTAGGTAGCTGACCTTGTTAGTCCGTTTTTTCAAGAAAAGGAATAGGAGCATAACCTTTTTCCTCCGCTTAATGGATAACTATTTGTTACCAATGGAGAATTCCTTCTCATCTCAAACGGAGTGATTGGATTTGCACCAATAGAAACCATAAATTCATAACATAATTAGGTAGATGATAGATCTTCATTTTTAGATACTAGTAAATTAAATGGCCGTCTTCCACTCTATCTATCCTAATTCATTGATAGTGGTCGTTGATACTTTTGCATTTCTTCAAACTCATCATGATCTGAACTGAACGAGTCGCACATACACCCTAGTACATGTTCCTCGACGCTGAGGACATCCTCGAAGAGCGGGAGATTTCGTGACATTTCTTATTGGCTGTCTTGCGTTTCTAATAAGTTGTTTAATGGTTGGCATGGCGTGTCTATAGAATCTCATTCTAGATAGAATAGAGCGGGTTGGCTTAGATCGATCTTAACCTGATGGTTGATGATTATGAATGATTTCTATTCACACGGAAATTTCAAATTTTGAAACGAAATTCTTATATTTCTATTTATATGGAATCCCTAGTATTTTCATTTTCGATCGCTACAAGATCAACGATGCCATAAGCTTGGGCTTCTGTTGCTGACATAAAAACATCCCTTTCCATATCTTCGGATATAACCCATAAAGGGTTGCCCGTTCTTTGTACATAAACTTTTGTGAGAGTTTCGCGAAGCTTCAATAGTTCTTCTGCTTCCAGAATAAAATCCCCTGCTTGTGCCTCGTAAAAAGAACTAGCAGGTTGATGAATCATAACCCTGATGATATTGATATAACATCATGAATGGTTCTTCTATCTATATATCGCACGATTGGGTTAAAATAAGGGATAATCAAAATAACAATAAAAAATAGAATTAAACAACCGTACGGGCATCTTTTGTACATTGCATACGGCTCTGCAATGGAATTTATTTTTTCGATAGAAGAAATTCTATCGAAAAGAAGAAAAAGAACCCATCCGATCCAAATCGTTAAATGATCCATTTACCACCCTTCCTTTCGTAGTAGTAAAAAAGATACTATGATGGTTCTGTTGCTTTATATGTTTATCTATTTCTCTCGTCTGTGGTTTAGCAATCCCAAAGTTTCTTTTTGATATGATCCAAGAAGGAGAAAATTATTTTTTCCATTTTTTTGACTCTTTCTTATCATAACATAAAAATAAGAAAAATACTTCTGGTGTGGAAGAATAATGGTTTGTGACGCTGAAATTGACTCTTGCTTGACACATAAAATCAACTTGGGAATAACCCTTCTTTCATACTACTATCTCGATACAAAATCTCATGTTAGAAAAAAACACTAATGGTTTGTTCATATCGAACTCGAAGTGCCATGCTATTATTACTTATTCTTTATTTGATTCATATTCGATACAGCGAAGGCATAGTATTTTTTTCTCAAATAAAAAAAACTCATTGGCGCCAAGCGTGAGGGAATGCTAGACGTTTGGTAATTTCTCCTCCAACCAGAATGAAAGATCCCATTGAAGCGGCTAATCCCATACATACTGTATGTACATCCGGTGACACAAATTGCATAGTATCATAAATAGCTATTCCCGGTATTACCCATCCACCTGGAGAATTTATAAACAAATAAAGATCCCTAGTATCATCCTCTATGCTGAGGTATACCATGAGACCAACAAGTTGATTCGAGATCTCGCTATCAACCTCTTGGCCTAAAAAAAGTAATCTTTCTCGATGAAGTCGGTTGATTAGGGAAAAATTGTATCCCTGAGGAACCGTACGTGCACCTTTGGATGCATACGGTTCAAAAGAATTGCGAAAAAAAAATCAATGTATTGATTCCAGTCCTATTTCTTTTTTTTTTAACATGAGTTTTGCCCTCCTTCCCTTTCCCTATATTCTATAATGTAGAATATAAAAGTAGAATATAAAAAAGAATTTTATGAACTTATTGAACTAACTTCTCATTGATGTATTGTTTCATCGAAATTCAAATTACGATGTAATTTTCTTGTTCCTGAATGGACCCTTTCAATTCTTTTAGGTTCTTGTTCTACTCCGGGGGAAGATTTGCCCGAATTCCATTTGCGCATATAGGTCAAATGATTCCAGTACCACTTCTTTTTTTTTCAATTGTTTCATAACTTTCCCCAAAATATTCGATGTATTAATAATACTACTCCATTGGTAGGCAGTTTTATATTATCCCTATAGTAAGTATAGGGATAGTCTATGATACAAGTGGTAATCGTGCAATCATCATATATTCTACATACATAGATTATATTAGAATATTCTATTATAGTCTATTATAGTAAGTTATATTATATTCTATTTAATTATTAATGAATTTCATAATTTATTAATACTTTCATTAAATTTATATTTTATTTTTATATTCTTTATTTAATATTTCTTATTTAATTATCTAATATTATTAGATTTTTTATATTTTTTTTCTATTTCTATTGAATATTTCTTATTTATATTACTACATTTACACTCCCATTCTATTACTTTTACTATTACCATTTCCAATTTAATTTGGTATTCTCTGAACGGAGCCTGGATACTTTATCAGTCCAAGTAAACCATCAATTATTTTAATTGAGAATATTCATCCCCAATAGGAATTTTTGTGCTTCACGCTCCAAATTATTGATTGTTCAATCAATACAAGATTGAATATCTATTTATTGGATTGGGCGAAATAGAGAATACTCGATCGGGGGAGATAACGGGGAAATACCATATGATCCATATGTCTGACAAGTCGCACTATACGTCAACCCAAGCTGCATCTTCCTCTCCAGGATTCCGAAAAGGTACTTTTGGAACACCAATGGGCATTAAGATAAAAAAAATGAAGTACTATACTTTACTTTAATATGGAAACGTAACAATGGGTTTTATTGTCTTCATCATTTTTTCTCTTTCTTTTCTATTTTTATATCTTATAATATTAGTATTAGTAGTATTAGCATATTTCTATATTCTAATCTAATATATTCTAATATAATATATACTATATATTTATTTTCTATAATATTCATTCTATTTTTATATCTTTTAATTTTCTTTCTATATTCTATTCTATATTAGAATTTTATATTCTATATATTATAGAATATAGAACTTAATATTATTAGAATATTATTAGATAGATATATTATTATCTAGATAGAATTAGAGTATTTAGAGTATAAAGTATATAGATTCTAATTTAGAATATTAGTATATAGATATATACTTTATATATAGGAATATAGGACTGGAAGGTTCATAGAGGAAGACAGAATGAATAAAAAAAAATTGTAACGAACGGAATCGATCAGATCAGCCGATTGTTCGAATGATTTCGAATTATAAAAAGTATATATGCATTCTTTTTCCCTCAAAATCCTCCCATTGCGTATTGGTACTTATCGAGTATAGAATAAGATCTGTTTCTCTTTGTTCTTTTCTAAATAGAAATAAATAGAATTGTTCCCTTCTCTTTCTATTTCATTAAAAATAAAAGAAGGGAATACAAATAAATATAAATCTTTTCCTATACAAAATCTACCGAACAGGTGAAATACACGGTCTAGTCTTTTCCAATGCGATAAAGTTACATAATGTCTATTTCTTTTTCAGAAAGGGGTATTTACATGGGTTTGCCTTGGTATCGTGTTCATACTGTTGTATTGAATGATCCCGGTCGATTACTTTCTGTACATATAATGCATACAGCTCTAGTTTCTGGTTGGGCCGGCTCGATGGCTCTATATGAATTAGCGGTTTTTGATCCCTCTGACCCTGTTCTTGATCCAATGTGGAGACAAGGCATGTTCGTTATACCCTTCATGACTCGTTTAGGAATAACC